GTTCTTGTAGTTAAATTTTATAACGACGGCTTTTCAGGCCGTAGATCTTGGAGAAAGCCCGAGCAAGAATTTATGATAGAATTTGTTTTGTTTTNGGGGGTGTGTTTTGTCTTGGGTGGTATGGCGGTTGCGTCTAACCCTTCTCCTTATTATGGGGTGTTAGGGTTGGTGGTAGCGGCTGTTGCGGGATGTGGTTGATTGGTTAGTTTAGGGGTTTCTTTTGTGTCTTTGGTGCTGGTTATGGTTTATTTGGGAGGAATGTTGGTGGTGTTTGTTTATTCGGTTTCATTGGCGGCTGATCCGTATCCTGAGTCTTGGGCGAGCTGGGGGGTTGTTAGTTATGGTTTTGGGATGGGGTTGGTTGTGTTAGTGGGACTTATTATGGGGGGTGTGTTTGAGTTGTTAGTGGGGGAGAATACGGTTAATGGTGGGGGGCTATTGTCGTTTCGGTTGGATTTTAGTGGGGTGGCTGTTCTTTATTCGGAGGGTGTTGGGTTACTTTTAATTGGGGGGTGGGGGTTGTTGTTAACTTTGTTTGTGGTACTGGAGCTTGTACGAGGGTTATCTCGGGGGGCTATTCGGGCTGTTTAGGGTGGGTGGTCAGGGAGTAGTTTAGGTTAAAATGCCAGCTTTGGGAGTTGGTGATAAAGGTTTAAGTCCTTTCTCCTTGATGGTGGGGTGGGTTGTACTAGAACTCTAAGAAGGGGTTTAGTCTTCAATCTTTGGCTTACAAGACCAATGTTTTTATAAACTATTAGAGTTGATTAAAGTTTTAGAAGTTTATTTTCTAGTGCGGCAGCGATGGGGAATAGGACTAGAATAATTGTGAAGTAGGTGAATGAGGCTAGTTGGCCGATGATGATGAATGGGTGTTCTACTGGTTGGCTTCCTACTCATGTTAGGACTAGGACGTTTGCTACCAGAGCTCAGAATAGGATTTGGGAGATAGGGCGGAATGTTATTGATCGTAGTTTTGATGTGTGGAGGAGGGGTAGTAGGAATAATACTAGGATAGAGGCGGCTAGGGCTAGTACGCCTCCTAGTTTGTTTGGGATAGATCGTAGGATAGCATAGGCAAATAGGAAGTATCATTCGGGTTTGATATGGGGTGGGGTTACTAGTGGGTTGGCTGGTGTGAAGTTTTCTGGGTCTCCTAGGAGGTTTGGGGAGAATAGAGCTAGAGAGACGAGAATGGCGATTATTAGTGCGAAGCCTAGGATATCTTTTACTGTGTAGTAGGGGTGGAATGGGATTTTGTCACAATCTGAGGGGACTCCTGTTGGGTTGTTTGATCCTGTTTCGTGTAGGAAGGTTAGGTGGACTAGTGTGAGACCTACAATAACAAATGGTAAGAGGAAGTGAAGAGCGAAGAATCGGGTTAGTGTGGGGTTGTCAACTGAGAATCCTCCTCAGGCTCATTCTACTAGTGTTTGGCCGATGTACGGGATTGCTGAGAATAGGTTTGTGATTACTGTAGCACCTCAGAATGACATTTGTCCTCATGGTAGGACGTATCCTACGAAGGCGGTTGCTATGAGAGCTAGTAAGAGGATGACTCCGATGTTTCAGGTTTCTTTGTTTAGGTATGAGCCGTAGTAGATTCCTCGGCCGATGTGAAGGTAGATGCAGATGAAGAAGAAGGAGGCTCCGTTTGCGTGTAAGTTGCGGATTAGTCAACCGAATTGGACATCTCGGCATACGTGGGCTACGGATGCGAAGGCTAGATTGGTGTCTGCTGTGTAGTGTATAGCTAGCAGGAGACCGGTAACGATTTGAGTGATTAGGCAGATACCCAGTAGAGACCCGAAGTTTCATCATGTTGAGATGTTTGATGGTGTGGGGAGGTCAATTAGGGCGTTGTTGATGATCTTTAGGATTTGGTGGTTTTTACGTAGGTTAGGGGCCATTAATTGGTTCTGTATAGGGATATGAGAATGATAATGATGGATAGGGCGAATGCCCCTAGGTAGGCTTTGATTAGACCAGAGTGGAAGGAGGTGGCGGTTTTGGTTGCTATTAGCTGTAGGTTGGCTAGTCCTTCTGGGCCTATTATTTTATATCAAGATAGGTCGATTAGGTGTGAAGCAATGTTTTGTCCCCCGTTGAGTAGGTTGGACATGGTTAAGCGGTGGGCTAGGGGATTGAAGTATCCTAAGGATGTAGAAAAGTTTGAGAAGGCGGTTTGTTTTGTGAGGAGAAGGGTTTGGGCTATTTTTGAGATTTCTAGAGCTAAAGCAATTCCTAGGGCGGTTACTATTAGGGCTGTCATCTTAATGGATAGGGGTATAGTTATTGTAGGGGTTTTTGTGGGGATGATGAATGAGGTGATGAGGAATCCTGCTAGGATACTTCCTAATGCAAGTCGGGTGATTGGCGAGGTTACCGCGGGGTTGTTTTCATTTATAGGGGTCAGGGAGGGAATTCGAACGAAGCCGGTCTGTACAAGTACGGTTATGCGGATTGTGTACACTGCGGTAAATGATGTGGCTAGTAGAGTTATTAGTAAGGCTCAGGTGTTTAGGTATGATGTGTTTAGGCTTTCGATAATTTGGTCTTTTGAGTAGAATCCTGCTAGGAATGGGGTTCCTATTAGGGCTAGGTTTCCAATGGTTAAGCATGAGGTTGTTGTGGGTAATATTTTTTGGAGCCCTCCTATTTTTCGGATATCTTGTTCGCCATTTAGGTTGTGGATGATTGATCCTGAACATAGGAATAGTATAGCTTTGAAAAATGCGTGGGTTGAAATGTGGAGGAAAGCTAGTTCGGGGAGGTTAAGTCCAATTGTTACTATTATTAGGCCTAGTTGGCTTGAGGTAGAGAAGGCAATGATTTTTTTGATGTCGTTTTGGGTGAGGGCGCATGTTGCTGCGAACAGGGTAGATAGGGCCCCTAGGCATAGACAAAGGGTTAGGGCAGTTTGGTTGTTGTTGAATAGTGGATGGGTTCGGATGAGTAGGAAGATTCCGGCTACTACTATTGTGCTGGAGTGGAGTAGGGCGGATACGGGGGTAGGGCCTTCTATGGCGGCTGGTAATCACGGGTGGAGGCCGAATTGGGCGGACTTGCCAGTTGCAGCTAGGATGAGGCCTAGTAAAGGTAGTGTTGGGGTTTGTGCTTGGGTGGAAAGTTGTTGGATTTCTCAGGTGTTTATAGTTGAGGCAAGTCATGCCATGCAGAGGATAAGTCCAACGTCTCCGACTCGGTTGTATAGTACAGCTTGCAGGGCGGCGGTGTTGGCTTCTGCTCGTCCGTGTCATCAGCTAATTAGTAGGAAGGATATAATTCCGACCCCTTCTCAGCCAATAAATAGGACGAATAGGTTGTTAGCGATGATTAAGATAAGTATTGCTATTAGGAAGAATAGTAGGTAGGTGAAGAATTTTGTGATGTATGGGTCCGACTCTATGTATCATGTTGCAAACTGTAGGATGGATCATGAGACAAACAGAGCGATAGGGAAGAAGGTGAGGGAGTAAAAGTCTATTTTTAGGCTGATAGGGATCTTGAAGTTTATGATGAATTTTCATTTTCATAAGGTAGTTAAGCTTTCTGTCCCTGAGTGAATGTGGATAATTATTGGGATTAGGCTAATTAGGAAGGATGCTTTGACTGTGTTTGTAATGGTATTGGGGGTGTTTTTGAATTTGGGGGATAGAAGTGGAAGTAGGATGGGTGTAGAGAGAGTAGCTAGGGTTAGGAGTATGAATGTGTTTAGGACTAGTGCTAGGTCCATTACTTTCACTTGGATTTGCACCAAGATGAGTGGTTCCTAAGACCATTGGATTACTATTATCCTTTGAAAGTAAGGGGACTGAGGTTTTATACTCAGATTCAAGAGTTAGCAGTTCTTGTTGGTTTGACCTCCCCTCGGCAGGTAAGAAGAGTTTAACTTCTATTTTTAGGATCACAGTCTAATGTTTTAGTTTAAACTATACTTGCATATAGGAGTGCCGGAGATTAGTTCGGGTTTGAGGATTAAGAGTAGTATTGGGATTATATGGAGGGCTATGAGAAGGTGCTCTCGGGTAGAGGAGTTTTGGATCGAGGTGATGTGGGATGGAAGTGTGCCTCGTTGTGTTATTGTAAGTATGTATAGTGTGTATGAGGCGGTTAGGAGGATTGCTGCCCCTGTGAGGATGATTGTGAAGGCAGATCAGTTGAATAGTGCGATGACGATGGTTAGTTCTGCTATGAGGTTTGTTGTTGGGGGGAGAGCTATGTTTGTTAGGTTTGCTAGTAGTCATCAGATGGCTATAAGGGGTAGTAGGGGTTGTAGTCCTCGTGTGAGTAGGAGGATGCGGCTGTGGGTTCGTTCGTAGTTGGTATTGGCTAGGCAGAATAGTATTGAGGAGGTTAGGCCGTGTGAGATTATCAGAATTATTGCTCCTGAGAATGCTCATTGGGTTTGGATTATGGTTGCGGCTACGACCAGGCCTATGTGGCTGACAGATGAGTAGGCGATTAGCGATTTTAGGTCGATTTGTCGTAGGCAGATGGCACTAGTTATTAATGCCCCTCATAGGGCTAGGGTGATGAATGGGTAGTGAAGATTGTTTGATGCTGGGTTTACTAGGATTGTGATTCGTATGATGCCGTAGCCTCCTAGCTTTAGGAGTAGGGCGGCTAGTAGCATGGAGCCAGCGATTGGGGCTTCTACATGGGCTTTGGGGAGTCAAAGATGAAGTCCGTATAGAGGGGCTTTGACCATGAAGGCAAGGAGTAGGGCGAGGCTTGCAATTAGACCTGATCAGGAAGAGTTTAGTGTGGGGTGTGATAATTTTAGTATTGGGAGGTATAATGTGCCAATTTGGTTTTGTAGGTGGAGGATGGCGATTAGTAAAGGGAGTGAGCTGGCTAGTGTGTAGAATAGGAGGTAGATACCGGCATTTAGGCGTTCTGGTTGGTTTCCTCATCGTGTAATAAGGACAAGGGTTGGGATGAGAGTTGCTTCGAATGCAATGTAGAAAAGTATTAGTTCGGAGGCTGAGAAGGCTAGTAGAATGAAGAGTTGGGCTAGGATTACTGTTGTAGCGAAGATTCGTTTGCGGATAGTGGGTTCTTGTTCTAGATGGTTTTGGCTTGCTATGATTATGAGGGGTAGGAGTCAGCAGGATAGGACTAAAAGGGGTGAGGAAATTTGGTCGATTGAGGTTCAGGGGGTTAAGCCTTTGCTTGGGTAGTATGTGGCAGTTAATCATTGGAGGCTAATAGTGGCAATGATTAGGCTGTGGAGTGTGATGTTAGTTCATAGGTGTTTGAGTGGAGATATGATGGCTAGGGGTAGTAGTGTTGCAGTTGGAATGAGAATTTTTAGCATCGTAGGAGGTTAAAGTTGTGTAGGTGGTCAGAGCCGTGGGTTCGGGTGGAGGCTACTAATAGGGCGAGGCCTGTGCCTGCTTCGCAGGCGGAGAATGTTAGTATGATGATTGGTAGAATGGTGGAGGATGATGATTGTATTTGGATCGGTCATATGGCTAGTGCTACGTATATTGACAGTATTATGCTTTCTAGACATAGTAGGGCTGAGATTAAATGGGTTCGGTGAAAAGCTAGGCCTAGGCTGCTTAGGGTGAAGGCTGAGTAAAAGCTGAGGTGTAGATAGGACATTAAGAAAGTTATAGGGTTTGAGCTATAATTTGTTGAGTCGAAATCAACCGTCTTGATTAGACTAACTTTCTGTTACTCTGCTCATTCTAACCCGCCTTGAACTCATTCATAGATGAGTCCTAGTGTCAGGAGAAGGAGGAGGAAAGATGTTCAGATCAAGGTGGTGGTGGGGGATTCTAGTTGGGTGGCTCATGGTAGTGGGAGTAGTAGGGCAATTTCTAGGTCGAATAGAAGGAATAGGATGGCCACTAGGAAGAATCGGATTGAGAATGGAAGTCGGGCAGATCCTAATGGGTCGAATCCGCATTCGTAGGGGGATAATTTTTCTGAATCGGGGTTCATTTGGGCCAGTCAAAAGTTTAGTGCGGTTAGTAGGATGCTTAGGGTAAAGGATAGTGCTAGTATGAATAGGATTATGTTTATTACTCTTCTCTGGATTTGAACCAGATTCTAAGGATTGGAAGTCGATTGTAATTAATATACTAGAAGAGTAGGATCCTCATCAGTAAATAGAGATGTAGAGGAATAGTCATACGACGTCTACGAAGTGTCAGTATCAGGCGGCTGCTTCGAATCCGAAGTGATGGTTTGGTGTGAAGTGATATTTAATTAGGCGTAATAGGCATACAAGTAGGAATGTTGAGCCAATGATTACGTGTAGGCCGTGGAATCCGGTGGCAACGAAGAATGTAGAGCCGTAGACTCCATCTGCGATGGAGAATGGTGCTTCGTAGTATTCTATGGCTTGTAGCGCTGTGAAGTAGAATCCAAGGAGGACGGTTAGGGTTAGGGCATGGATTGCCTGTTTTCGTTTAGCTTCTGTAATGCTGTGGTGGGCTCATGTTACGGTAACTCCAGAGGCTAGTAGAATGGCGGTGTTTAGTAGGGGTACTTCTATGGGGTTTAGAGGTTTAATGCCTACGGGTGGTCATTGTCCTCCCAGTTCTGGGGTTGGTGCTAGGCTTGAATGGAAGAAGGCTCAGAAAAAGCCTAGAAAGAAGAAGGCTTCGGATGTGATGAATAGGACTATGCCGTATCGTAGTCCTTTTTGTACGGTTGGGGTGTGGTGTCCTTGGAATGTGCTTTCTCGAATAACATCACGTCATCATTGAAACATGACTAGGATGGTGGATAGTAATCCTAGGATGAGAAGTTGAGGAGAGTTGTAATGGAATCATATTGTTAGTCCTGAGGTAGTTAGGAGGGCGGCGGCGGCTCCTAGAATAGGTCATGGGCTTGGGTCTACTATGTGATAGGAATGTGCTTGGTGTGCCATTGTTGGGATTAGATATTTTCTTGTAGGTAGAGGCTTAGTAGAAGTACGAAAACGTAGGCTTGGATTATTGCTACTGCTACTTCTAGAATTGTTAGTAGGAAAAGAACCAGCAGGGTTAGTAGTGAAACTGCAGGTATTGTGGTGGATAGGGCTACTGTAGCGGTCGAGATGAGTTGGATGAGTAGGTGTCCTGCTGTGAGGTTTGCCGTTAGGCGCACGCCCAGGGCTAGTGGGCGGATTAGTAGGCTTGTAGTTTCGATTAGGATTAGGGCAGGGATTAGTGGGGTTGGGGTGCCTTCTGGAAGGAGGTGACCTAGTGAGATGGAGGGCTGATTTCGTAGGCCGGTTAGCAGGGTAGCAAGTCATAAGGGAAAGGCTAGTGCTAGGTTTATGGATAGTTGGGTGGTTGGGGTGAATGTATATGGTAGTAATCCTAGAAGGTTGATAAGCAGGAGGAAAATTATCAGGGATGTTAAGATTAGGGCTCATTTGTGTCCTTTTTTGTCTAATGGCATTATTAGTTGTTTTGTTACTAGGTTGATGAATCATAATTGAAGGGTTGAAAGTCGATTGGTAATTCATCGGTTGTCTAGTGAGGGAATTAGAAGGGCAGGAAATATTATTGCGATAAGGATGAGTGGAATGCCTAGGAGGGATGGGCTTGAGAATTGATCGAAGAAGCTTAGGTTCATGGTCAGGTTCAAGGAGTGGTGCTTGGAGCGACGGGAGGTTTGTTTGATGGTGGGTTTATTGACACGAAAGAAAGGATTTTAGGTTGGATGATGAGGGCGAAGGTGAGTCATGAAATGATCATGATAAAAAATCATGGTGCAGGGTTTAGTTGAGGCATATCATTAAGGAGGGGTGTAGCCCTCTATCTTTAGCTTAAAAGGCTAATGCTGGTCCATAGCTTCTTAATGATTAGGAGGCTATTATAGAAGATCAGCTTTCGAAGTTAGCGAGGGGAGTAGATTCTACTACGATTGGTATAAAGCTGTGGTTAGCTCCGCAGATTTCTGAACATTGTCCGTAGAATACTCCGGGTCGGGAGGCAAGGAAGGAGGTTTGGTTGAGGCGACCTGGGATGGCGTCGGTTTTTACACCTAGGCTTGGAACAGCTCATGAGTGTAGGACGTCGTCAGCAGTGACAATGACTCGGATTGTAGAGCTTATTGGAACTACAACACGGTGGTCTACTTCTAGAAGTCGGAAATGTCCTAGGGGTAGGTCTGATGTTGGAATTATGTAGGAGTCGAATGTGAGGTCTTTAAGGTCAGTGTATTCGTATGATCAGTATCATTGGTGGCCAATGGCTTTTAGGGTGAGGTCAGGTTCGTTGACTTCGTCTATCATGTATAGGATTCGTAGTGATGGTAGAGCGAGTGTTACTAGTACTATAGCTGGAAGAATTGTTCAGACAAGTTCGATTTCTTGTGCGTCTACTGTATTGGATGAGAGTTTTTCTGTAAGTATGTGGGTTAGTAAGTAGAGCACTAGGGTGCAGATTGATAATGCGACCATTATGGCGTAGTCGTGAAATCCTATTAGTTCTTCTATGATTGGGGAGGAAGCGTCTTGGAAGTTGAATTGTGAGTGGTTGGCCATGTTTAGATGTAGAGATGTGCAGGGGTTTCGCCTGCGATTTAGCCTTGACAAGGCTATGTAATTGTTTTACTAACGTCTCTTTATGAGAAAGAAGCATAAGTGGTTTATGCGGTTGGCTTGAAACCAACATATGGGGGTTCGACTCCTTCCTTTCTTGAACTTGGACGAAAGCTGGCTCTTCGAAGGTGTGGAACGGTGGCGGGCAGCCGTGGATTCATTCGACGTTAGTGCTTGTTAGTTCTGGTTGTAGTACTTTGCGTTTTGATGCGAAGGCTTCTCAGATAATAAATACTAGCATAATTACGGCTGTCAGGGAGATTAGTGAGCCCACAGAAGAGATGGTATTTCATAGGGTGTAAGCGTCTGGGTAGTCTGAGTATCGACGTGGTATGCCGGCTAAGCCTAGGAAATGTTGTGGGAAGAAGGTTAGGTTTACTCCCACAAATATTACGCCGAAATGAGTTTTAGCTCATGTTGAGTGAAGGGTATATCCAGTGAATAGAGGGAATCAGTGTGTGAAACCGGCTAGGATTGCAAATACTGCTCCTATTGATAGTACGTAATGGAAGTGAGCTACTACGTAGTAGGTGTCGTGTAGGGCGATGTCTAGTGAGGAATTTGCTAGAACAATTCCTGTTAGGCCTCCGATGGTGAATAGGAAGATGAACCCTAAAGCTCATAATATTGGGGGGTCTCACTTGATTATGCCTCCGTGGAGTGTGGCTAGTCAGCTGAATACTTTGATGCCGGTTGGGATGGCGATGATTATGGTGGCAGATGTGAAGTATGCTCGGGTGTCAACGTCCATTCCGACTGTAAATATGTGGTGTGCTCATACAATGAATCCTAGGAATCCGATGGATATCATGGCTCATACTATTCCTATGTAGCCGAATGGTTCTTTTTTCCCTGAGTAGTAGGTTACAACGTGCGAGATAATCCCAAATCCTGGCAGGATCAGGATGTATACTTCTGGGTGCCCGAAAAATCAGAAGAGGTGCTGGTATAGGACTGGGTCTCCTCCTCCTGCAGGGTCAAAGAATGTAGTGTTGAGGTTGCGGTCTGTGAGGAGCATTGTGATTCCTGCGGCCAGGACTGGAAGGGAAAGCAGTAGGAGCACTGCAGTGATTAGTACTGATCAGACGAATAGGGGTGTTTGATATTGTGATAGAGCGGGAGGTTTTATATTAATTGCGGTTGTAATAAAGTTGATTGCTCCTAGGATTGAGGAGATACCGGCTAGGTGTAGAGAGAAGATTGCTAAGTCAACTGAAGCTCCGGCGTGGGCTAAGTTGCCGGCTAATGGTGGGTATACTGTTCATCCTGTGCCAACTCCTGCTTCGACGGTAGAGGATGCTAATAGGAGGAGGAATGATGGAGGGAGTAGTCAGAAGCTTATGTTGTTTATTCGTGGGAATGCTATGTCTGGGGCTCCGATTATTAGAGGGACTAGTCAGTTTCCAAACCCCCCAATTATAATAGGTATAACTATGAAGAAGATTATTACAAAGGCATGGGCTGTGACGACTACGTTGTAGACTTGGTCGTCTCCCAGAAGAGCTCCGGGTTGGCCTAGTTCTGCTCGGATAAGGAGGCTTAGGGCGGTACCTACTATTCCGGCTCACGCGCCGAAAATTAGGTATAGGGTTCCGATATCTTTGTGGTTGGTTGAGAATAGTCATCGGTTAATGAATGTCACAGGTAAGATGGCTGAGTGTATAAGCGTTAGGCTGTAGTCCTTTTCACAGAGGTTCAATTCCTCTTCTTATCGGCTCTGTAGTGAAATTCATAGTGGGTTGCAAGCTCATTGATGTGCATTAGCAGTGTACCAGAGTCTTAGGCAGAGGCCTGTTGGTTAGGGCATGTAGCTGTTAACTATAGAGTCATGGGATCGAAGCCCATCTGCCTAGTGAATTGGGAGGTCCTAGCTTAATTAAAGTACCTGGGTTGCATTCAGGGGATGCAGGGTAGTAGCCTGCGGACTTTAGCAGAAACTAAGAGGGTTCAACTCTTGTTTAAGGCTTTGAAGGCCTTCGGTTTAATTAATCCTAAGTTTCTTAGATAATGGTGAGGATTATGGGTGAAATAGGCAGGAGAATGACGGATATTGTGGCTAAGATGGCAATTAGGATGTTGGTTGGTTTGCCAGTGCGTCATTGTTTTATGTGGTTTGTAGTATGTGGTGGAAGTGTAATTGTTGAACAGTATGCAAGGCGGAGGTAGAAGAACAGGCTTAGCAATGAGAGGAGAGATATAAGTGTGGCTGCGAGGATTATTTCTTGTTTGGTAAGTTCTTGGATAATGAGTCATTTAGGTAAGAATCCTGTCAGGGGAGGGAGTCCTGCGAGGGAAAGTAGGGTTAAAAGTAATATTGCATTAAGTGAGGGGACTTTAGTTCATGCAGTTATTAGGGTAGATAGTTTTAGTACTTTGATTGAGTTTAAGGCTATGAAGACAGTTGCAGTTATTATGGTGTATAGGTAGAAGTTGAGTAGGGTAAGTTTGGGGTTGTAAATGATGATGATCGCTATTCATCCTAGGTGAGAGATGGATGAGAAAGCCATGATTTTTCGGATTTGTGTTTGGTTGAGACCCATTCATCCTCCTACGGCTGCCGATAGGATGGCTAGGGAGGTTAGGAGTGTGGGGTTCAGTGATGGAGAGGTTATGTATAGGAGGGTAATTGGGGGAAGTTTTATGATAGTGGATAAGAGGAGACCAGTGGAGAGAGGGGAGCCTTGTAGTACTTCTGGGAATCAGAAGTGGAATGGTACTAGACCTAGTTTTATTGCAATTGCTGAGGTCAGGATCAGGCTTGATGTTGGGTGAGAGAGCTGAGTAATGTCTCATTGTCCGGTGTGTCATGCGTTAGTTATGCTGGAGAATAATACTAAGGCTGAGGCGGCTGATTGAGTCAAGAAGTATTTAGTGGCTGCTTCAATGGATCGGGGGTGGTGGGATTTTGAAATTAAGGGTAAGATGGCGAGAGTATTAATTTCTAGGCCGGCTCAGGCCATGATTCAGTGGTTGCTTGAGATTGTGACGGTAGTTCCTAGGAGAAGACTAGCCGTAAAGATTAGTTTTGCTTGAGGATTCATTAGCAGGGGAAGGAGTTGAACCATCATTTTCGGGGTATGGGCCCGATAGCTTGTTTAGCTTACCCTACTAGAAAGTAATATAAGGGAAGTATGGAGGATTTTGATTTCTCTAGTGCAGGTTCGATTCCTGCTTTTCTAAGACATAGGAAATGAGAGGACTGGTGCACCTCCATGTTCACTTTATCATAGTGACCCTTAACATTCAGGCACATTTCCGGTAATCTTAGATAAGGGGGTAGTCCCGCGTAAGAAATTGGTATGCTGGTATGTCAGAGACATAGGGCAAGCGTAAGTGGTAGGAAATTTTTTCATAGTAAGTGTATTAGCTGGTCGTATCGGAATCGAGGGTAGGAGGCACGAATCCACAGAAACCCTGCTGATAGTAGTAGGACTTTTGTGGCTAGTACCACAGGAAATAATTCCTGGGGAAGGTTGAATGAGCTTGGGTTGAAGAATAGAATAGTGGTGAGGGTGTTCATGAGTATAATGTTAGCATACTCTGCTAAGAAAAAGAGTGCGAATGGGCCTGCTGCGTATTCTACGTTAAATCCGGAGACTAACTCGGATTCCCCCTCTGTCAAGTCGAACGGGGCTCGGTTTGTTTCAGCAAGTGTGGAGACATATCATATTATGGCGAGGGGTCAGCATGAGAAGATAAGATATAGGGGCTCTTGGGTAATTGCAAGAGTGTTGAGGGTGTAATTACCACTAAAGAGAATAACAGACAGGAGGATGATTGCTAAGGTTACTTCGTATGAAATTGTTTGGGCTACTGCTCGTAATGCCCCAATCAAAGCGTACTTTGAATTTGATGCTCAGCCGGATCATAGAATGGAGTATACTGCCAGACTTGATATAGCTAGCATAAACAGTAATCCTAGGTTAAGGTCTGCTAGGGAGAAAGGCAAGGGTAGTGGAGTTCAGATTGAGATTGCCAGGAGTAGGGCTAGTATTGGGGTTGCGATAAATAGGATTGGTGAGGACGTTGATGGTCGGATAGGTTCTTTAATAAACAGCTTTACACCGTCTGCTAGAGGTTGTAGGAGACCGTATGGCCCAACAATGTTTGGGCCTTTTCGGCTTTGTATGTAGCTTAAGATTTTGCGCTCTACTAGTGTGAGGAAGGCTACTGCAATTAGGATTGGAAGGGCGTAGGAGAGGGCTATAATGAGGCTGATTAGTAGGGGGTGGATGGTCATGGGGTTTTGGGTTAAGCTAGGGAGAGGATTTGAACCTCTGAGTTAAAGGACTTAAGCCTTTTGCATTTTCCGAGCTCTGCCACGCTAGCTGGTCCTTTTCTTGGACGTGGTGTGGTGTGATAGCCTTTTGTAATTTAGTTGGTTTCATTACTTAAGGCGAAGGCTTGCTTGTAGTATTGGCCTTACTTTTCCTATCCTTTCGTACTGGGAAGAGTTCATCATAGATAGAAACCGACCTGGATTACTCCGGTCTGAACTCAGATCACGTAGGACTATTAATCGTTGAACAAACGAACCCTTAGTAGCGGCTGCACCACTAGGATGTCCTGATCCAACATCGAGGTCGTAAACCTCCTCGTCGATACGGACTCTCGGAGGAGATTGCGCTGTTATCCCTGGGGTAGCTTGGTCCATTAATCAATTGTATTGGGTCTGGATGCTATTAGCACGTTGAGGGGTTGCTCTCGGTCTAGAGGTTTGGTCTAATTTTTGGAGGTTTTGTTTTACTCCAAGGTCGCCCCAACCGAAAAACGCAGACCAGTGTCTTATGTGTCAGTGAACCCGGTGGGTGAGTATGTGATTTAAGGTGGTTGCTGGTTTTAAAGTTCCACAGGGTCTTCTTGTCTTATGTGTTTATCCCTGCTTTTGCACAGGGAGATCAATTTCACCGATTGCCTGTAAGAGACAGTTAAGACCTCGTTTAGCCATTCATACTAGTCTCGATTTATGGGACAATTGATTGCGCTACCTTTGCACGGTTAGGATACCGCGGCCGTTGAACGTGAGTCACCGGGCAGGCATCACCTTCAATACTTGTATGGGGTTTGCTGAAGGCTATGTTTTTGGTAAACAGTCGGGCCTTGACGGGTTTGCCGAGTTCCTTTTACAGGTTTTAATCTTTCTTAGTGGACGCTCCTCTGTCGGGTTAACAATGTACTTAATACTCTGCTTGTTTGATTTATCGTATATTGGTGGTTTGTTAATAATGTACAGATGTAAGCTTGCGTCGTAGAGGGAGGACCCAGGTTACTCATTCTAGCATTAATTCTCCTATTTAATATAGGTTAGCCTGTTAATGATGAGGGAGTCATATTGTTTTTATATTTTTGTGAAGTGGAGCTTTAACGCACTCTTTGTTGATGGCTGCTTGAGGGCCCACAGTATTATTGGAGGTGTCATTATTTATCCGCTCGTGGAGATTGTTTTCTTTTTTAAAGGAGCTGTACCCCCTTTAAATAGCCCTTAATTCGCTTCATTAGGGTTTATGTAGTTTCCTTGGAGAAGAATTAAGAGTGAACTAAGATTCGTTTCACAGGCAACCAGCTATCACCCAGCTCGGTTGGCTTTTCACCTCTACTAACAAGTCATCCCACTCTTTTGCCACAGAGACGGGTTCGCTCAAAATAGCTGCTCGTAAGTAGCTCGCTTGGGTTTCGGGATGGCAAACTAAAATTCATTTTGCTTGGTTTTTCTTGCTAGACCATGATGCAAAAGGTACAAGGGTTGATCTTTGCTGTTTTTAGCTTAGGTTATTTCACTAATATTTCATCTTTCCCTTACGGTACGTGGTCTCTATCGCTCCAATGGTGTCTTTTCTATCGCCTATACTGGGACTAGTAAATGCTTTAGTTGGGTGTATGTAGTAGCTTTGTTATTCCAGGTCATGTCGATTGGGCTAGAGTTTGGCATCAAGACGATCTGATGTTAGCAGACATTTTTCAGGTGTAAGCTGAATGCTTTTGCTTAAGCTACGTCTTGGTATTCTAAGTGCACCTTCCGGTACACTTACCTTGTTACGACTTACCTCATCTTTGGCTGGATAGCTTATTAATTTATGGGGGGGGGGGGCGCCTATGAGGAGGGTGACGGGCGGTATGTACGTGTCCCAGAGCCGGCTTAAAGAGGGCTCGATTGTCCCGCTTTACTGCTAAATCCGCCTTCTAGGGGTTATTTCATACCCCTTTGCCGTATGTTCTAGCTTAGAAAATGTAGCCCATTACTTCCATTCCATAGGCTATACCTTGACCTGTCGTATTAGCGTGGTGGGGCTATTGCGCTCACTGTTGGGCTTTCAGGGTAGGTGAGCTGGAGACGGCGGTATGTAGGCTGTTTTGGCAAGGAATGGTCAGGTATATCGTGGATCATCGATTACAGAACAGGCTCCTCTAGGTGGGTTTGGGGCACCGCCAAGTCCTTAGAGTTTTAAGCGTTGGTGCTCGTAGTTCTCGGGCGGATGCTTTAGTAGGGGTAAGCATCAAGATTTAGGGCCAGGCATAGTGGGGTATCTAATCCCAGTTTGGGCCCTGGCTTTCGTGGAGTTCAATTAATCGTTGTTCTAAGATCTTCTTTGATAAGGAGGCCTTATTGGCATCTTTGGCTTATGACAGCTCAGTTGCTTTTTAATCTTAGTTACTTGGATAACATGTGACCACTCTTTACGCCGTTATAAAGTTAATTTGGGTCTCCTGTATGACCGCGGTGGCTGGCACAGGATTTACCAACCCTAAATTTGCTATGGCTAAGTCAAGTTTACACTCATTGCTTAATATTAACTACTGCTGATTACCCGTGGGGGTGTGGCAAGTGCAAGGCGTCTTGGGCTACAGTAATGGTGAGCCTGATACCCGCTCCTATCTACCTGATTAAGGTGTCCAGGGCATCTACACTGGAGCGCGGATACTTGCATGTATATACCTAGCAAAAACTAACAGTAAGGTTAGGACTAAGTCTTTTGTTCTTGGGTGTGTGTGGCAGCCATCTTGACATCTTCAGTGTCATGCTTTTTATAAGCTACAAGAACGGGGGAAAAGGGATTGATGGTTGGCGTATGATATGTGGTTATGGTTTTTATTTTGTTTGTTTTTGATGGCATGATGATGTAAGTTGTAGGTGGAAAGTTGTTTTATACGTTTTGTTTTTAGGGAGGATTGTGGTATGATTATGATGATTAATTGTTGTTTTTAATAGCAGAAAGTATAGTGGAAGGTTAATTTAAAATGGATTAATGATGATTAATTTGGAAAATGTAGGGACATATGGTGTAATTTTTTGATAAAAAAACAAAAAATGTCAAGATAAAAAAAATGACGCGTAAAATGGGATTTAAATGGAAGTCCCTAGAAAATGAAATAATAATTTCTATGTCCGGCAACCATTACACTATTTGTTGTCTAGAGGTAGGTAGCGCGCCCTCCATGAATGGGGTCAAAGTGCATCAGTGCTAAGTTTGCGACGACCTTATCCGTCAGACCATGACATTCTGGGTGTTAGGGGATTCATATGCGCGGCGATCATGTGATGGACATGTCAAGAGGAAGATATCACCTGCTCTGCACTTGAGGGGCTTATTGAAGAGACGCTAAAAAAAACAAGTGTAGGAGGTCGGTATGCCGAGGTTATGAGAGTAAAGAGGATCATTCAACCGACCACTTGTATCAGTGAAGAGCAAGAAAGACGGAGATATGGAGGTTATGTTCCTGAAGTTACAACCACTAGCGCAAAAGAGCAAGTTTACTAGATTTATGCGCCTGCAGTGCAATAACGTAATTCACCTATACGTTGAGTAGCTCGGTTCTCGTGAGAAGCGCGATCAATAGATAACCATGCTCTCTGGCTTGGGAGTGCTTGAAGGCTGTTGGAGAAGGATATTACCTAGGAGGTGGGCGAATTCAGTTGACTAGGGGAATACAAAGGTGTACTAGGATATTGTCTCGTTTCCTTGGTTGGAAGGTGTGTATAACAGATAAGTGACTGGTCTTTGGGTAACGCTTGCCGCTTGGCTCTGGGTAGGATCACTTGGGCTTTATGGTACCTGAAACAAAAATGTGCCTGCTGGTGGTATTGGCCGAATGGGGTCCATTTTGGAGATAATGTTTGGGCGTTTGGTGGAGAGGCATAGCGTATGGGATGGATTATCCTACATTTCATGAACTGTCTGATGTGGCGGAGAGTGTGATGCATTATTATACATACCCTTAAGCATAAATAAAAAAGTGCTGGGGGGGAAGGGGGGGTCCTGAATCTAGGA